ATTGTTGCTGGACCTGCCCGCTGAATCGAGATAGGAATAGCCGTATTACATATAATCCCATTCTTTCTCCTCTGGATAAGAAGAATCTTTTTTGATTGGTCTTTATCCTTCTTGTGGTGGTATGTTGAAACCTCTTGTCTCATTTTTGCAGTTGGAAGCGAGTCCTCCTCTGCACTGCAAGTCCTTCTGGACTCGTTTCACAACGACGAAGTCCATTCGATGGAGGTGCACCCCGGTGCCGGAAGCTTCTGAGCCACTACCACTAGCTCAGGAGCCTGCTCATCAGGTGCGTTGGTTTGAAATACCACAAATCGACCAGGATCAAATCTGGAAGGAGGTGGAACAGCAGGAGCAACCGGCTCCAATCCCAGTTCCTGCGGTGGGGGCTAACGAAAATCCCTTCTCTGAATTAGAGAATGAGGGCGCGGACCTCCTCTCACAAATCTTTGCAGAACAACATATGCGTGTCCCGTCCGCATGCAAGCTCCACCACCTCGTGGATCTGCTGGAACAGGAGCATAATAGTCTCCAGGTCATTCGAGAGGATTGATTGTATATTATTGGCTTGACTTTCTTCATGATATGTATGATAGTTTAGTGGAATCGCCATAATATTATTGTAAATAAGCTTTTTCTCCATCAAACTTGAATATTACACATTGGATAGATTTGTTATCAAGCCTAGGATCATTATTGTGAACAAACGATACACATCCAAATACACAAGGAACAAGAGAGAACACTATAGAATCAGGAAATCAAATTGAGAAAGGAGACTTCCCATTCAATACACGAGTTGGCATTCTATTAATCAAATAACAGGCAGTCAAAACAGCAAAAGACCAAAAAGTTTTGGGAACACTCATACCACATAGAAGAGATCTGGTCACTTCAAGCAAGTGTCTGTTCTTCCTCTCAGAAAGACCGTTTTGTTGTGGTGAGTAGGCACAAGAGTTTTGAAGTTCAATACCACACCCCTGCAAATAGGAGACCATTTCACTAGAAACATACTCTGACGCATTGTCAGTTCTAAGACATTTCACAGAGACATTAAATTGAGTTTTCACCATCTTATGAAAGATCTGAAAGACCTTGGGTACACCACTTATAGATTTCAGTAAATAAAGCAAAGTGAAGCGAGAAAAATAATCAATAAAGCTAATAAAGTCAAGAAATCCAGATCTAGAGACAATAGGGGCAGGCCCCCAAACATAAGAATGCACTATGCTAAAGGGAGTAGTACTTCTAGTCAAACTTTTTATATAGACAGTTCGATGCTGTTTCGCCTTGGCTGGCATTTCTCATTCCTAAATGAATTACTTATCTCTCCGATGCCCCAAACATGGATAAGGGCTATCGTTACAGTGGGGTGGGAAAGGCCCTGTTGGTTGCAAGTGGGTATTCACCCTAAAGTGATTCCTAATTGATTAGTATTTTTTTACGAGATCGCGCTTCACACTTCGGATTGCTCCTCTAACTTCAATGCCGCCAGTGTGGCCTTTCGACTTAGCGCGTCGGCCACTTGATTAGTTCGACCTGGCTTGTACTCCAACACCATATCGAACTCCGCCAAGAAATCTTGCCAACGAGCTTGCTTTGGCGATAGCTTCTTCTGAGAGAGGAAGTAGCTGGTCGCCACGTTATCCGTCTTCACAACGAACTTGGACCCCAACAAGTAATGTCTCCAAGTTCTAAGGCAATGGACCACAGCAGTCATTTCCTTCTCCTGCACCGTATAGCGCTTCTCTACATCATTTAGCTTCCGACTCTCAAAGGCAACCGGGTGTCCCTCCTGGACTAACACCCCACCAATGGCGTAGTCAGACGCATCGGTGTGCACTTCGAAAGGCATCGAAAGGTTCGGAAGCTGCAGCACAGGGTCACTCGCCACAGCGGCCTTCAAATCATCAAAGGCCTCTTGGCACTTCTTCGACCAGGCCCAAGGGCCTGTCTTTCTTCAACAAATCGGTCAAGGGGGCAGCGCGGTTCGAGTACCTCGAAATGAACCGCCGATAGTCATTTACGAGCCCAAGGAAGGACCGTAGCTCAGTCACGCTCTTGGGCACTTCCCACTCTTCGATTGCAAGGACCTTCTGTCGATCCATGCTTATCTCGCCCCTGCCTATCTTGTGCCCTAGGAACAAGATCTCCTCTTGGGCAAAGGAGCACTTCTCCTCAAAAACAGTCAGAATAGAAGAAAGCCATTGGGCCAAGAGGCGAACCAACCCCGTCGCCAGATCGAGGGCCATGTCTACGAGAGAAGTGTCCCTCCTTCTATCAAGACAGAGGGCGAAGGTGCTCCATACTTTCGTCCTTTTTTTTTTTAGTTTGGTGTTCGAGCCGGGTCGTCAGCAGCACGCGGATTAGGGCCCGGTGGCCTAGACTCGGCTCGTGCGCCATCGGCCAATAAATACAGTATGGGTGGAATTTAGTTTTCGATTTCTTCGTCCGACGAAGGAAGCGGCGAACAAATTCCACCCATACACAACCTTCAAAAATGAAAATAAAAAATACAAAACAACATTTTGAAATAAAAAATTCCTTTAGTTTGATAGGTCGTATGATAGAAACCCTTATGGGGTTGCTGATCATAAGTTTTTCAATCTAAATGGCCTAAAACATGAAAAGACAAATGTACCCTTGCGGTATGGTGTACCGCAGGTGTACGAAAGAGAAAACAAAAAAGAACTCTTTCTCTACACTCCCCCTCAAGCTGGAGCATAGATGTCACACATGCCCAGCTTGCCCAACATAGCTTGAAGTCGAGGACGACTTGAGGCTTTGGTAAGAATATCGGCTAGTTGTGCGTCTGAGCGAACAAATGGAGTCAATAACACCTTCGAGGCCACTTTCTCACGAACAAAGTGGCAGTCTACTTCTATATGCTTGGTCCTCTCATGAAAAACAGGGTTAGTAGCAATATTCATAGCCGCCTGATTGTCACAATGTTAAGGAATGGGAGTGGAGACTGCAATTCCCATTTCCTGAAGGAGAGATCGAACCCACATAAGCTCACAGGTAGCATGTGCCATCGCCCTATACTCAGCTTCAGCTGAAGAACGAGCCACGACACTCTGCTTCTGACTCTTCCAGGTAACCAGGTTACCACCCACAAACGTACAGTAACCACTTGTGGACCGTCTATCATCAGAAGATCCTGCCCAATCAGCATCACAGTAGCCTGCCACATCAAGACGACCATGATTGGAGTATAACAATCCTTTCCCTGGGGCAGACTTCAAATAACGAAGAATAAGGTAAACAGCATCCAGGTGATGAGTGCATGGAGCATGCATGAACTGACTCGCCACGCTCACAGCATAAGCAATGTCGGGACGAGTGATAGTCAAATAGATGAGTCTTCCTACCAACCGCTGATAGGAGCTGGGATTAGGAAGCAAATCAGACTTTTGGTCATGAAGTCGATGATTTACTTCAATAGGGGAGTCGGACGGTCGTGCTCCAAGCATACCCGTCTCCTGGAGCAGGTCAAGAACATACTTCCGTTGAGTGATAAATATCCCCTCCTTGGAACGGGCCACCTCAATACCCAAGAAAGACTTTAATAACCCCAAGTCTTTGATATCAAAGACACTACGCAGAAACGTCTTCACTTTCTGAATCTCATCACCACTGTCACCCGTAAGCACTATATCATCCACATATACCACTATCATAGTGGTATGACCACCATCCCTCTTGATGAACACGGAATGATCGAAAGTGCTTCGGACAAAGCCAACTTGGGAAATGGCAGTGCTAAATTTGTCGAACCAGGCACGCGGCGACTGTTTCAGGCCAACAATAGCTTTCTTCAACCTACAAACCTTCCCTTTCCCCCCCTTAGGATAAAACCCAGGTGGTAAAGCCATGTATACCTCTTCTTGAAGATCACCATGAAGAAAAGCATGAAAAACGTCTAACTGATGAAGAGGCCAATTTTGATTGGCTGCCACCGACAACAAAATACGCACCGACTTTAGTTTTGCGACTGGGGCAAATGTATCCTGGTAATCCACACCATACTGCTGAGTGAATCCCTTAGCCACCAACCGAGCTTTGTATCGCTCAATAGACCCATCTGGCAACTATTTCAATGTGTACACCCACTTGCACCCTACAACATGCTTTCCCTCAGGTAGCGCAACTAGATCCCAAGTACCTTGCTTTTCAAGCGCAGACATCTCTTCAATCATAGCAGCTTTCCAATTAGGATCAGCCAGAGCATCTGCAACCTTAGTAGGAATGGGCAAAGAAGAAATAGAGGAGATATATGCGCGATAGGAAGGAGACAAAGAATCATATGAAACAAAGTGACTCATTGGGTGAGATGTACAGGTGCGCTTAGCTTTCCGCAATGCTATGGGCAAATTAGATGGAGAAGATGGAGGTAAGATGGATGGTGTGGGATTACCTTGCGAGTTAGATGATTGGGAGTGGTCGACAGCCATAGTGGAAGACTTGTCCTTTTTTGGGGTATACACTTTCAACTGCTTTTCAGTAGATGGAAGAGGTTCAGGAGGACTCTCATTTTGATTGGCTGTGACCATGGGAAGAGGAAGAGAATTCTCTGTGGAAGAAGAAAGAACCAAATCATCCTTGGACGAGAAGTCAAGTATGTTCTCAAAGCCTTAGAAACATATCTTCTTCTAGTCACAGGACAGAAACATTTGTCACCCTTTTTTTTTGGGGGGAATACCCAAGAAAAATGCACTTGCTTGCTTACTTAACAAACTGAGGCTGAGGACCCAACTTCTTTCTAGTAGGACCCAAGAAATGGACAAAACAAGTACACCCAAAAACCTTAGGAGAAAGATAGAATAAAGGGTAGTCTGGCCTTAGAAGCTTTAGAGGAGAGTTCCCATCAAGATTAGGAGTCGGCATCCTGTTGATCATATAGGTGGCTGTTAGAACAGCCTAATCCCAATAGATCTTAGGAACCTTCATCCCTATCATGATGGAACGAGTGACCTCTAAGAGATGCCTGTGCTTTCGTTCTGCCACTCCATTTTTCTGAGGGGTATAGCTATTTTAGTAGCCGGTTTGAAACTCTATACCATGATCCAGAAAACACTTTTTGAGAGCATGATGTAGGTACTCACGAGCATTGTCAGAACGAAAGGTTTTTACTTGAGGGGTAAGTACCTTTTTGTGAAATATCTTAACAATGGAAGGTACTTCATCTCTACTCTTCAGGAGATATATCCAGGTGTATCTAGTGCAGTCATCAATAAAGGAAATAGAATAACGAAATCCAAAGATAGAAACCACTTGGGCAGGTCCCCACACATCAGAATGTATAAGAGAAAATGGACTTGAACTTCTATTATTATTCAATGGAAATGGGGTTCTACAATGTTTTGAGAATTGACAGGTTTCACACTGGAAATCCAAGTCACTAGAGAAACTCCATTTCTTAGGAAATAACAATTTAAGACACTTCAAAGACGCATGACCCAGACGAGTATGCCACAGGCGTACTCGCTCTTTATTGTTGACAGACTCTGAAAGAGAATCCTCAGAAACAAAAGCAGCAGAAAGGCTCCCTGTGTCGAACAAGTACAGCCCGTTGGCTTCACGACCACCACCAATCGTCTAACTCGTTCGCAGGTCCTGAAAAACACAGTTAGATGGAAAGAAAGTTATGCTACAACTCAATTGTTTTGTCAGCTGACTAACTGAGAGAAGGTTAGAAGGAAAAGTAGATACATGAACAACATTGGGTATTGATAAGGATGAAGAAAGTGGAGAAATCCCTATTCCAGATGCACTAGATAGGGATCCATCTGCAAGTCTTATGCCACTAGAGATAGGACTATAGGAGAGGAAGCCATCACGCTTACCCGTCATATGGTCTGAAGCACCTGAATCAAGGATCCAGGAGGTGGAAGATTGGGACTGGGTAACATGGTTGGCAGATGCAGATGTACCTGACTTATCCTTGAAATCAAGGCTGGCTTGAAGAGCAGCCACCTTCTGTTGTAGATCGCTGATGGCTTGATCCCTTGGGTCTGGCGTCGCACTATCAGAGGTAGGCTGATGTGTAGGTGCATACTCCTCTTCAATCGCAGCCGTGTTTGCAATTTTTGACTCTCTTTGGGTCTCAAATGAGGATGTAAATCCCAGCACCACTCCTTCGTGTGCCTCCGTTTGCCACAATGAGTGCAACGGAGCTTCTCTCTATCTGCAGAAGACATGGGGGCCCGGGTCTGGCCCTTACCAGAACTCTGGTTCCCTCTGTACGGTCTAGAATCAGCTACCAGTGCAGACCTCTCTGAAATATTAGAACCACCACTCATAGCACGACGACTTGCTTCACCCCTCATGTAATTGTAAACAGATTCCAAGGAAGGTCAAGTATCCTTCCCTAGAACCTGCACCCTCTGAAGCTCATACTCAGATCGAAGCCCGGCCAGATACTCGAAGATTCTCCGCTGCTCATTCTGTTTCCTAATGCCTTCCACTGTGGTCGCTAAGGGCTGATAGTGATCTAATTCCTCCCACTTCTTTTTCAGAGCCGCGTAGTACTCTTCCATGGACATCTCCCCTTGCTGCATGGTGGCAATCTCCCGATGCAGTTGGTAATTCCGTGCCAAAGAATTTATCTGAGAATACATCTCTTGGACTGTATCCCATATCTCCTTTGCAGTCCTCAAGAACAATAGCCCCTCGCTAATTGTGGGCTGCATCGAATGAAGAAGCCAAGACATAACCGTCAGATTGTCACTTTCCCAGTCCTCATGGGATGGATCATCTGCAGGCGGCTCCTTCTTAGAACCGGTAATATACCAACACTTCCTTCTGCTCCCTATGAACATCCTTGCCGACTGAGACCAGGCTAAGTAGTTTCTTCCATCCAACTTCACAGTAGTGATCATCAAACTGGGGTGGTCACTCTGACTGCTTCCCATAGGTGTGATCGGCTTCTGGGTTGGCCCGGTTACGTTACTTGAGGTCTCCTCCGCCATAGGTAGGGATTTGAACAGCTTAAGAGACTCTATTTCTCTAAAAGAAGCGTGTGGTAATGCTTAAACTCATATACATCAACCAAACACCACATCCACAACTGTACAACACTTCAAATCTTCATCCAGGAATGTTAAGCATAAGAAAACAACCCTAAAAAGCCTTCTCAGTCGCCGGAAAAATAAATATGCTGAAAATCTTCTTAATCAGTTCAAGATGTTTGGTTGCAAATCTGTTGCTACTCCTCTTGTAGCAAATGAAAAATGGATGAAAGAAGATGGAGAAAAGAAGGTGAATGCCTCTTTATATCGAAGTTTGGTTGGAAGTCTTTTGTACCTAACTGCTACGAGGCCCGACATCATGTTTGCAGCAAGTTTCTTATCCAGATTTATGCAAAGCCCAAGCCAAATTCATTTTGGAGCAGCAAAAAGAGTATGAAGATACTTGCAAGGGACTATTGGCTATGGAATTTGGTACAACTACTCTTCAGACTTGAAGTTGGTTGGATATAGTGATAGCGATTGGGCTGGATCGGCTGATGATATGAGAAGTGCATCTGGTTATGCATTTTTTCTCGGGTCAGGTGTATTCTCATGGGCCTCCAAGAAGCAACAAACTGTAGCTCAATCCTCAGCAGAGGCAGAATATGTGGCTGCGTCAATGGCAACTTCTCAAGCAATTTGGCTTCGAAGAATTTTGGAAGATGTTGGCCAAAGTCAAGAAGAAGGAACAGAAAGATTCTGCGACAACAAATCAGCCATTGCCATTGGAAAGAATCCAGTTTGCCACAACCGTACAAAACACATAGCAATCAAGTATCACTTCATAAGAGAAGCAATAGAGAATGGTGAAATTCAGCTGACGAAACGAGACAACAGAAATTGCTTAAGAAAGGTGGATTTAAGAGCGAGAGAGAAGAGTCAACGGAGGAATCAATGAACGAGAATGCGCCTCTCTAAGAACACCTTCGGCGGCCGTGACAGACTTTTTCTTCTTTCAAGTTCTGAAATGAGTGGTCGTAAGGGCTGGTTAGAAAGAGAGATCGAAATCCGCTGAAACCGGAATCAGGGGATTTGTCAAACAAACCCTAAGTTGGCCCGAAAAGAAGTGGCCCCGCTGAGTGGCAAGCCTGCGGGGGGTGCTAAAATGCACACGCCTGAATGGCGCTTAAATGCTTCAGTTGAAAAAAAATCCGGTGTGGCTTGCTCAATCACCGGAGATAAGCATTGAGCTTGCTGGGCGGAAAGCTCCTATCCATATCTACTCGTGCCTTCCGGCGGGCTCTTTCTTAGCAAAGGGCCTCAACGCTCCGTGGAGGTTGAGCGCTACCCATCCCTCACTAAAGGAACGTTCCCTCTTTCGGTAATGGGTGAAACGGGAATAGCTTATCTGTAAACGGAATAGATTGTCTTTCTTGATTTTTTTGTTTCTTTCATGTTCTTTTTACAGAGTGGCGGTCTTTGGGTTGATGTGAAGTATGCGCTATATGCTAGCTACTGCCATGGTTCACCGTTGGTACTTATGACCAGGAGGCGCCTCTTCGCTCCGTATGGTTTTAGGTAGTCGGGAGTTCTTCTATTCCTTCTATCTGAAATCTGCGACTGTTAGCTGGCTCCTTACAGTCCCTTGTACTAGCTCTAGGCCTGCTTGTCTTCAGCCTCTCTCTAACTGGCCTCTGCCGCTCTTTTAGCAGTCTTCTGCCCTTGGGTTTCAGAAAAGGCGCTGCAGTTTGTTGCCCATTTTTCCAAGGACAATTTTGTTGATTTCATGCCACGACGATCAATAGGAAGAGGAGTCCGTAGGACAATTTTGTTGACTTCATGCCACGACGATCAATATGGAAGGGCAGTTTTGTTGATGCATTCCTGTTGAGAATTCAGAAGAAAAGAGAGAGTCTTTTGAGCAGGAAAATTTGGTCACGTAGATCTTCTATTTCGCCGGAATTCGTTGATTGCTCCGTACGAATTTACAATGGAAAAACTCCTGTTCGTTGTAAGATCACTGAAGGAAAGGTTGGTCATAAATTTGGAGAGTTTGCTTCTACACGGAAACGAAGACCTTCGAGAACAAATATTGGACCGGGAAGAAAGGGGAAAAAGTAAAGTCTAAGCGCCATATGGCAATGGCAGGGTCACGTAGATCTGGCCTTTTTTCCGTTTTTGTCTTCTTGATGTCGGCGGCCGGGTATTGAACCGGGCTTTGGGGCGCGTGCGTCTTGACAGCGAAAAAGCAAAAAAATCAAGTCGGCCGCGGCTGCCTAGAATCTACACCCAGCAGCCCTTTTTCGTTTCCGGACAACAACGAAGAACCGGGAGACCCGACCGACGCTTGGTCGTGGCCGACGCCAGTTCGATTCGTCGACCGTTTTGTCACTCTTCTGAAGCGGTATGGGGCCTCTCTGAGAACTAGGGGAGGGCGAGCCCGGGCCCAGCCAGGAGACTCAGACTCGGATCTTATGAGCGAAATTCCTTCTTCGGAGAATCTTCTTGATCCCGAGACGCTGACGGCTTTGTTGAGTATCAAAGCTGGGCCCCCCGGAATGACCTGTGCCGTGGCCCCGCACCCCAGACTCCACGATTCCCCTCTTCTGAGGACGAAGGTCTCGATCCTGAGGCACTGGGTAAGTACTGGGCTGGGCGGGCGAGGCTGGGGATTTCTTTCGGCCCGGCCCGATCCTAGGATTACGATTACGCCCGGAAGCAGTGTCGGGCCGTCCTTCACGACCAAGGTAAAAGTAAAGGTAAAGGCCGAAGAACAGGAAGCACCATCTCCACGTTCTCGGCCGGACGAGCCATTCAGGAAAGCTGACTGGCTACTATCTATGGCCTCCTACTTTTCGCTACCGGCGCGGGTTTTTCGATCACAGCCCTCGCCCTTAGACTTGTGACGCAACACAACTGAACGACTTAATGTTTCATGGGGCTACGCGCTCATCACATCCTTTAGGTTAGGTCCCAAGGGTTCGGTTGTTCGCCGATTCAAGTGGTACGTGAGTTGGGTTTAGAACGTCGCGAGACAGTTCGGTTCCTATCTA